GCTAGCGTAGCTTAATTAAAGCATAACACTGAAGATGTTAAGATGGGCCCTAGAAAGCCCCGCCCGCACAAAGGCTTGGTCCTGACTTTACTATCAACTTTAGCCAAATTTACACATGCAAGTATCCGCCCCCCTGTGAGAATGCCCTACAGCTCCCTGCCCGGGAGCAAGGAGCTGGTATCAGGCACACATCTGTAAGCCCATGACACCTTGCTTAGCCACACCCTCAAGGGAACTCAGCAGTGATAAACATTAAGCCATAAGTGAAAACTTGACTTAGTTAAAGCTAAGAGGGCCGGTAAAACTCGTGCCAGCCACCGCGGCTATACGAGAGACCCAAGTTGATACCATTCGGCGTAAAGAGTGGTTATGGAAAATAAAGACTAAAGCCGCACACCTTCAAAGCTGTTATACGCATCCGAAGGCTAGAAGATCAACCACGAAGGTAGCTTTACAACCCCTGACCCCACGAAAGCTCTGGCACAAACTGGGATTAGATACCCCACTATGCCTAGCCCTAAACCTTGGTAATATATCACATACCCTACCCGCCTGGGAACTACGAGCACCAGCTTAAAACCCAAAGGACTTGGCGGTGCTTTAGACCCCCCTAGAGGAGCCTGTTCTAGAACCGATAACCCCCGTTCAACCTCACCCTTCCTTGTTTATCCCGCCTATATACCGCCGTCGTCAGCTTACCCTGTGAAGGCCTAAAAGTAAGCACAACTGGTACAACCCAAAACGTCAGGTCGAGGTGTAGCGCATGGAGGGGGAAGAAATGGGCTACATTCCCTATATTAGGGAACACGAACGGCGCACTGAAACACGCGCCTGAAGGAGGATTTAGTAGTAAGCGGAAAATAGCGTGTTCCACTGAAATCGGCCCTGAAGCGCGCACACACCGCCCGTCACTCTCCCCAAGCCTATCACTTTAAATAATTAAAAACCCAAAAATCGCGGAGGGGAGGCAAGTCGTAACATGGTAAGGGTACCGGAAGGTGCACTTGGTAATATCAGAGTGTAGTTAAAACAGAATAACACTTCCCTTACACTGAAGAGATACCCGTGCAAATCGGATCACCCTGACGCCCAACAGCTAGCCCACAAACACAACAACAACCAACCATTATTTATAACCCCAAATACACGAGTGTTTTAATTAAACAAACCATTTTTCCCCTTTAGTATGGGCGACAGAAAAAGGACTTAGGAGCAATAGAGAAAGTACCGCAAGGGATCGCTGAAAGAGAAATGAAACAACCCAGTGAAGCTAAGTAAAGCAGAGATTTATTCTCGTACCTTTTGCATCATGATTTAGCCAGCGTGACCCAAGCAAAGAGTGCTTTAGTTTGACACCCCGAAACTAGGGGAGCTACTCCAAGACAGCCTATTTATAGGGCGAACCCGTCTCTGTGGCAAAAGAGTGGAATGAGCTTTGAGTAGAGGTGATAAACCTACCGAACCTAGTTATAGCTGGTTGCCCGGGAAATGGATAGAAGTTCAGCCTCTCAGATTCTTTATTCACCTCAGTACCACCCCACCTGATAACACAAGAAACTGTGAGAGTTATTCAAAGGGGGTACAGCCCCTTTGAAACAAGATACAACTTTTCCGGGAGGAAAAAGATCATAATTAAATAAAGGTAAGTATTTGGGTGGGCCTAAAAGCAGCCATCCCAATAGAAAGCGTTATAGCTCAAATACATCACCACCCCTTTCTATCCTGATCGTTAGTTCTTACTCCCCCCTTCCCTACCGGGCCATCCCATGCAGACATGGGAGGGACCCTGCTAATATGAGTAATAAGAGAGCCAAGCCTCTCTCCTCGCACACATGTAATTCGGAACGAACCCGCACCGAGCATTAACGACCCCAAACGAAGAGGGACCTGAACAACAACCCAAACAACCAGAAAAGAATTCAGACATAAACCGTTAACCCTACACAGGTGTGCACCTCGGGAAAGACTAAAAGAAAGAGAAGGAACTCGGCAAACAAATCAAGCCTCGCCTGTTTACCAAAAACATCGCCTCTTGCAAAGCTAAAGAATAAGAGGTCCCGCCTGCCCTGTGACTATTAGTTTAACGGCCGCGGTATTTTGACCGTGCAAAGGTAGCGCAATCACTTGTCTTTTAAATGAAGACCTGTATGAATGGCACAACGAGGGCTTAACTGTCTCCTCTTTCAAGTCAATGAAATTGATCTCCCCGTGCAGAAGCGGGGATATAAACATAAGACGAGAAGACCCTATGGAGCTTTAGACACCAAAGAAGATCCTGTCAAGTAACCCCCCACAAGGGCTTGAACTAATGGAATCCTTCCCTAATGTCTTTGGTTGGGGCGACCGCGGGGAAACAAAAAACCCCCACGTGGAAAGGGAGCACCCCCTCCTACAACTAAGAGCCGCAGCTCTAATTAACAGAATATCTGACCAATAAGATCCGGCAATGCCGATCAACGGACCGAGTTACCCTAGGGATAACAGCGCAATCCCCTTTTAGAGCCCATATCGACAAGGGGGTTTACGACCTCGATGTTGGATCAGGACATCCTAATGGTGCAGCCGCTATTAAGGGTCCGTTTGTTCAACGGTTAAAGTCCTACGTGATCTGAGTTCAGACCGGAGTAATCCAGGTCAGTTTCTATCTATGGTGTGCTCTTTTCTAGTACGAAAGGACCGAAAAGAAGAGGCCCCTGCTCTAAGCAAGCCTCACCCCCACCTAATGAAGACAACTAAAATAGGCAAGAGGGCATACCCCCCATGCCTGAGAGAACGGCATGTTGGGGTGGCAGAGCCCGGTGAATGCAAAAGACCTAAGCCCTTTTTACAGAGGTTCAAGTCCTCTCCTTAACTATGATTTCAGTCCTTATTACCCATATTCTTAACCCCTTGGCCTTCATTGTCCCCATCCTCTTAGCCGTCGCCTTCCTCACACTTCTAGAACGCAAAGTACTAGGATATATACAACTACGAAAAGGTCCAAATATTGTAGGGCCTTACGGACTGTTACAGCCTATCGCCGATGGTGTCAAGCTCTTTATTAAGGAGCCCGTTCGCCCCTCCACTTCCTCTCCCGTGCTTTTCCTCCTCGCCCCCTTACTCGCACTAACGCTTGCCTTGACCCTTTGAGCCCCCATGCCTCTTCCATATCCAGTCATTGACTTGAACCTTGGAATTCTATTTATTTTAGCCCTATCAAGCCTCGCTGTGTACTCCATTCTAGGTTCAGGCTGAGCATCAAATTCAAAATATGCCCTCATTGGGGCCCTCCGGGCTGTAGCCCAAACCATTTCATATGAAGTTAGCCTAGGCCTAATCCTATTAAGTACTATCATCTTTACAGGAGGTTTCACCCTACAGACCTTCAACATTGCCCAAGAGAGCGTCTGAATACTACTCCCAGCTTGACCACTAGCCGCAATATGATACATTTCAACCCTTGCAGAGACAAACCGTGCACCTTTTGACCTCACTGAAGGCGAATCCGAACTAGTCTCTGGCTTTAATGTCGAATATGCAGGTGGTCCATTCGCCCTATTTTTCTTAGCCGAGTATGCTAATATTCTGCTTATAAATACGCTTTCCGCCACCCTCTTCTTAGGGGCCTCTCATTTTCCCATACTACCTGAACTCACCGCAGTAAACCTAATAACCAAAGCGGCCCTTCTGTCTGTCTTATTTTTATGAGTTCGAGCCTCTTACCCACGATTCCGCTACGATCAACTCATACACCTAATCTGAAAAAACTTCCTCCCGCTTACACTGGCCCTGGTTATCTGACACCTGGCCCTCCCCATTGCATTTGCTGGCTTGCCACCCCAGCTATAAATAAGAAGCCGTGCCTGAAGTAAAGGGCCACTTTGATAGAGTGACTTATGGGGGTTCAAATCCCCCCCGCTTCTTTAGAAAAGGGGGACTCGAACCCCGCCTAAGGAGAGCAAAACTCCTGGTGCTCCCACTACACTATTTCCTAGTAAAGTCAGCTAATTCTAAGCTCTTGGTCCCATACCCCAAACACGAAGGTTAAAATCCCTCCTTTGCTAATGAACCCTTACATCTTAACCGCCCTCCTATTTGGTATTGGTTTAGGAACTACTACCACCTTCGCAAGCTCCCACTGACTACTCGCCTGAATAGGCCTGGAAATAAATACTCTTGCCATCATTCCTCTAATAGCTCAACACCATCACCCCCGAGCAGTTGAAGCAGCCACTAAATATTTCTTGATTCAAGCTGCCGGAGCAGCTATACTACTCTTTGCCAGCACTACCAACGCTTGATTAACGGGACAATGAGACCTTTTACAGATTGCCCATCCCTTCCCAACAGCTCTTGTCACTTTGGCCCTCGCACTAAAAGTAGGACTTGCACCCGTACACTCATGACTACCTGAAGTACTTCAAGGCCTGGACCTAACCACAGGACTTATCCTATCAACCTGACAAAAACTTGCCCCATTTGCCTTGTTAATCCAAACCCCCTGTGCCAACACCACCCTGCTAATTATCATTGGACTTACTTCAACCATTGTAGGAGGCTGAGGAGGTTTAAACCAAACCCAACTTCGAAAAATTCTTGCCTACTCCTCCATCGCACACCTAGGCTGAATAGTAATTGTACTACAATTCTCCCCCTCCTTGACTATTTTAACACTGCTCACATATTTTATTATAACATTTTCAGCATTTCTTATATTTAAACTTAATAAAGCGACTAGCATTAATGCTCTAGCAACCTCATGGTCAAAGACCCCCGCTCTAACCGCCCTTGCACCCCTTCTACTGTTATCCCTAGGAGGCCTCCCCCCACTTACAGGCTTTATGCCAAAATGACTTATCCTTCAGGAGCTTGCTAAACAAGACCTTGCCCCCGCCGCAACACTGGCCGCAATAACCGCCCTCCTTAGCCTATATTTTTACCTACGATTATCATACGCGATAGCACTAACCATTTCACCAAATAACCTCACCGCAACCTCCCCATGACGCCTCCCCTCCTTACAACTAACACTACCACTTGCTACCTCAACCATAGCTACGCTGCTGCTTCTACCCCTAACACCCGCCGCAGTAGCACTAATAACCCTTTAAGGAACTTAGGTTAAAACAAGACCAAGGGCCTTCAAAGCCCTAAGTGAGGGTGGAAGTCCCCCAGTCCCTGATTAAGGCTTGCGGGACATTACCCCACATCTCCTGTATGCAAAACAGGTACTTTAATTAAGCTAAAGCCTTACTAGAAGGGCAGGCCTCGATCCTGCAAAATCTTAGTTAACAGCTAAGTGCTCAAACCAGCGAGCATCCATCTATCTTTCCCCCGCCTGGAAGGCGGGCTAAGGCGGGGGAAAGTCCCGGCAGATAGTCAACCTGCATCTTCAGATTTGCAATCTGATATGTATAACACCTCAAGACTTTTGGTAAGAAGAGGACTCAAACCTCTGTTTGTGGGGCTACAATCCATCACTTAAAAACTCAGCCATCCTACCTGTGGCCATCACACGTTGATTTTTCTCCACTAATCACAAAGACATCGGCACCCTTTATCTAGTATTTGGTGCCTGAGCCGGTATAGTAGGCACAGCCCTCAGCCTACTCATTCGAGCAGAACTAAGCCAACCGGGCGCTCTCCTTGGAGACGACCAAATTTATAATGTAATCGTTACAGCACATGCCTTCGTAATGATTTTCTTTATAGTAATGCCAATTATAATTGGAGGTTTTGGAAACTGATTAATTCCCCTAATGATTGGAGCCCCAGATATAGCATTTCCTCGTATAAATAATATAAGTTTCTGACTTCTACCCCCTTCTTTCCTTCTACTACTTGCCTCTTCTGGGGTAGAAGCTGGTGCCGGAACCGGATGAACAGTGTACCCGCCCCTGTCCGGTAATTTAGCCCACGCAGGAGCATCAGTCGATCTGACAATTTTTTCACTTCACCTAGCAGGTATTTCCTCAATCCTTGGGGCAATTAATTTTATCACCACAATTATTAATATGAAGCCCCCGGCCATCTCTCAATACCAGACACCCCTATTTGTATGAGCCGTTCTAATTACCGCTGTTCTTCTCCTTCTCTCCCTACCAGTTCTCGCTGCCGGCATCACAATGCTCCTTACCGACCGAAATCTTAATACCACCTTCTTTGATCCGGCCGGAGGAGGGGATCCAATCCTTTACCAGCACTTATTCTGGTTTTTTGGACACCCGGAAGTATATATTCTCATTCTGCCCGGCTTTGGTATGATTTCACACATCGTCGCCTATTACTCTGGCAAAAAGGAACCCTTTGGCTATATAGGTATAGTATGAGCAATAATGGCTATTGGCCTTCTAGGCTTTATTGTATGAGCTCATCACATATTCACAGTTGGCATAGACGTAGACACGCGTGCTTACTTCACGTCTGCCACAATAATCATCGCAATTCCCACCGGCGTTAAAGTATTTAGCTGACTTGCAACCCTTCATGGAGGCTCTATTAAATGAGAGACACCCCTTTTATGGGCCCTTGGCTTTATCTTCCTGTTTACAGTAGGGGGGCTTACAGGCATTGTTCTGGCCAATTCATCTCTAGATATTGTACTCCACGATACCTATTATGTAGTAGCCCACTTCCACTACGTACTATCTATGGGGGCCGTATTTGCCATTGTCGCCGCCTTCGTGCACTGATTCCCACTATTTTCAGGCTACACGCTTCACAGCACTTGAACAAAAATCCACTTCGGTATTATGTTCTTAGGGGTAAACCTAACCTTCTTCCCACAACACTTCCTCGGATTAGCCGGGATACCCCGACGATACTCCGATTACCCTGACGCCTACACCCTATGAAATACAGTCTCCTCAATTGGGTCACTTATCTCCCTAGTGGCTGTTATCATGTTCTTATTTATTATTTGAGAGGCATTCGCCGCCAAACGTGAAGTTCTAGCAACAGATTTAACAACAACCAATGTAGAATGACTACATGGCTGCCCTCCCCCATACCACACATTCGAGGAGCCTGCCTTTGTACAAGTACAAGCAGACTAACGAGAAAGGGAGGAGTCGAACCCCCATAGGTCGGTTTCAAGCCGACCACATAACCGCTCTGCCACTTTCTTTATAAGACACTAGTAAAAGAGTACATTACACCGCCTTGTCAAGGCGGAAGTGTGGGTTAGACCCCCACGTGTCTTGCTCTTAATGGCCCATCCGTCACAGCTTGGATTTCAAGATGCAGCTTCACCTGTTATAGAAGAACTTCTTCATTTTCACGACCATGCTTTAATAATCGTCTTCCTGATTAGCACACTAGTGCTTTATATTATTCTTGCTATAGTTACCACTAAATTAACGAACAAATATATTTTAGATTCACAAGAAATTGAAATTATCTGGACAATCCTCCCAGCTATCATTCTAATTCTGATCGCACTCCCCTCCCTTCGCATCCTCTACCTTATAGATGAAATTAATAACCCTTTATTAACAATTAAAGCCGTTGGCCACCAATGATACTGAAGCTATGAATACACTGACTACGAAGATCTTGGCTTTGACTCATACATAATTCCCACCCAAGACCTAACCCCTGGACAATTCCGCCTATTAGAAGCCGACCATCGCATGGTTATTCCAGTTGAGTCCCCCATCCGAGTTTTAGTCTCTGCAGACGATGTACTCCACTCGTGAGCAGTCCCAGCCCTGGGGGTAAAAATGGACGCAGTCCCAGGCCGCCTTAACCAAACAGCCTTCATCGCATCCCGACCAGGCGTATTCTATGGACAATGCTCTGAAATCTGCGGAGCAAATCACAGCTTTATACCCATTGTAGTGGAAGCAGTTCCCCTAGAACACTTTGAAAACTGATCATCTCGAATACTTGAAGACGCCTCGCTAGGAAGCTAAATAGGGTATAGCGTTAGCCTTTTAAGCTAAAGATTGGTGGCTCCCAACCACCCCTAACGACATGCCCCAACTCAACCCCGCACCTTGATTTGCTATTTTAGTCTTCTCATGAATGGTCTTCCTGGCCATTATTCCCGCTAAAGTTACAGCCCACACCTTCCCAAACACCCCTACCCTGCAAAGCGCAGAAAAAACCAAAACAGACCCCTGAACTTGACCATGACACTAAGCTTTTTTGACCAGTTTATAAGCCCCACCTATCTTGGGATCCCATTAATAGCCCTTGCCCTTACCCTGCCCTGACTCCTTTACCCCACACCCACAACTCGATGGTTAAATAACCGATTCCTCGCGCTTCAGGGTTGATTTATTAACCGTTTTACTCAACAGCTTCTCCTTCCCTTAAATATTGGGGGCCATAAATGAGCCGCCCTCCTAACCTCATTAATAATCTTTTTGATTACCTTAAATATATTAGGACTTCTTCCCTACACTTTTACCCCTACCACCCAGTTGTCATTAAATCTAGGGCTTGCGGTACCCCTCTGGTTAGCAACTGTCATTATTGGCATGCGAAACCAACCAACCCATGCCCTAGGACACCTCCTACCAGAAGGCACACCCGGCCCCCTTATCCCGGTGCTTATCATTATCGAAACAATCAGCCTCTTTATCCGCCCCCTTGCCCTAGGAGTACGACTAACAGCTAATTTAACAGCTGGTCACCTCTTAATTCAACTAATTGCCACAGGCGCCTTCGTACTTCTCCCCTTAATACCAACCGTGGCAATCATCACAACGACAGTACTGGTTCTCCTTACCCTATTAGAAATTGCTGTAGCAATAATTCAAGCCTACGTCTTCGTTCTCCTACTAACGCTATACCTACAAGAAAACGTCTAATGGCCCATCAAGCACACCCTTACCATATAGTTGACCCCAGCCCTTGACCCTTAACAGGGGCAATTGCTGCCCTGCTGATAACATCAGGCCTCGCGACCTGATTTCATTTTCGCTCAACAACCTTAATAACCTTAGGAACAGCTCTACTACTTCTTACAATATATCAATGATGACGAGACATCGTACGAGAAGGTACATTCCAAGGACATCACACGCCCCCTGTACAAAAAGGTCTTCGATACGGAATAATTCTTTTCATTACCTCGGAAGTATTTTTTTTCCTAGGATTCTTCTGAGCCTTCTACCACGCAAGCCTTGCCCCCACTCCTGAACTAGGGGGCTGCTGACCTCCTACGGGCATTACAACTCTTGACCCATTTGAAGTCCCCCTCCTTAATACAGCTGTACTACTTGCCTCCGGGGTAACAGTCACATGAGCCCACCACAGCATTATAGAAGGTGAACGAAAACAGACCATTCAATCGCTAGCCTTAACTATTCTTCTAGGCTTTTATTTTACATTCCTTCAAGCCCTGGAATACTATGAAGCCCCCTTTACAATTGCAGATGGCGTATACGGCTCTACCTTTTTCGTAGCCACTGGATTCCACGGTCTACACGTTATTATGGGCTCTACATTTTTAGCTGTTTGCCTCCTACGACAAATCCAATACCACTTTACATCTGAGCACCATTTCGGGTTCGAAGCAGCTGCCTGATACTGACATTTCGTAGACGTCGTGTGACTATTCCTATATATCTCTATCTACTGATGAGGCTCTTAATCTTTCTAGTATTAAAACTAGTATAAGTGACTTCCAATCACCCGGTCTTGGTTAAAATCCAAGGAAAGATAATGAACGTAGCAATAGCTGTAATTACCATTACTATTTTGCTTTCCGTAGTCCTGGCCATTGTATCCTTCTGACTTCCCCAAATGACCCCTGACCACGAAAAGCTCTCCCCCTATGAATGTGGCTTCGACCCCTTAGGATCAGCCCGCTTACCATTTTCTCTCCGCTTCTTCCTAGTCGCCATTCTCTTCCTCCTTTTCGATTTAGAAATTGCCCTTCTTCTCCCACTCCCCTGGGGGGACCAATTAACCTCCCCTTTATTAACACTCTTCTGAGCCGTCGCCGTGCTTATCCTTCTTACCCTTGGCTTAATTTACGAGTGGATTCAAGGAGGACTAGAATGAGCCGAATAGCCAATTAGTTTAAGAAAAATATTTGATTTCGGCTCAAAAGCTTATGGTTAAAGTCCATAATTGTCTAATGACTCCCGCTCACTTCGCTTTCTCATCGGCCTTTACCCTAGGACTGACAGGCCTAGCATTCCATCGAACCCACCTCCTCTCCGCTCTTTTATGCTTAGAAGGGATGATACTCTCTTTATTTATTGGACTTTCGATTTGAACCCTTCAACTAGGCTCCACAAATTTCTCTGCAGCCCCTATGCTTCTATTAGCTTTTTCAGCTTGTGAAGCAAGCGCAGGACTTGCCTTACTGGTAGCCACAGCTCGCACACATGGTTCAGATCGCCTTCAAACCTTAAACCTATTACAATGCTAAAAATCCTAATTCCCACCCTAATGCTTCTCCCCACAGCCTGGCTTGCCCCTGCCAAGTGATTATGACCTACTACCCTCTCCCACAGCCTAGTCATTGCATTAGCCAGCCTCACTTGACTAAAAAATACATCCGAAACAGGCTGATCCTGCCTCACACCCTTCATAGCCACAGACCCCCTCTCAACACCCCTACTTGTCCTTACCTGCTGACTACTCCCTCTTATAATCTTGGCAAGCCAAAGCCACACAGCACTCGAACCTATTAACCGCCAACGGACCTACATTAGCCTATTAACATCTCTACAAGTATTCCTTATCATAGCCTTCGGTGCCACCGAGCTCCTTATGTTTTATATTATGTTTGAAGCTACTCTAATCCCCACACTAATTATTATCACTCGGTGAGGTAATCAGGCAGAACGCCTTAATGCAGGGGTATATTTTTTGTTTTATACACTAGCAGGCTCTCTCCCATTACTAGTTGCCCTCTTACTTCTTCAAAAGGATACGGGCTCCCTATCCCTTTTAACCATTCAGTATACTAACTCTACCCCCCTTTCATCTTATGCTGATAAGCTTTGATGAGCAGGCTGCCTAATTGCATTTTTAGTAAAAATACCCCTATACGGAGCACATCTCTGGCTACCAAAAGCACATGTAGAAGCCCCAGTTGCAGGCTCAATGGTTCTAGCTGCAGTTCTTTTAAAACTAGGAGGTTACGGTATAATCCGAATAATAGCCATATTGGAACCTCTCACCAAGGAGTTAAGCTATCCCTTTATTATCCTCGCCCTCTGAGGTGTAATTATAACTGGCTCCACCTGCCTTCGCCAAACAGACCTTAAATCCCTCATCGCCTATTCATCGGTAAGCCACATAGGCCTGGTTGTTGGAGGTATTCTTATCCAGACACCTTGAGGCCTTGCCGGCGCCGTAATCCTTATGATTGCACACGGTCTGACGTCCTCCGCCCTCTTCTGCTTAGCCAATACAAATTATGAACGCCTCCATAGCCGGACAATATTATTAGCCCGAGGATTACAAATAGTGCTCCCACTCATAGCAACATGATGATTTATTGCCAGCCTCGCAAACTTAGCCCTTCCCCCTCTACCCAATCTCATAGGAGAACTTTTAATTATTACCTCATTATTTGGCTGATCATGATGAACCCTGGTATTAACAGGGGCAGGGACCCTTATTACCGCGAGCTATTCACTTTATATGTTCCTCATAACCCAACGGGGCCCCCTCCCAGCACATATTATTAGCCTAAACCCCTCCTATACCCGGGAGCACCTAATTATAGCCCTTCACCTCCTCCCCCTGCTTCTACTTATTTTAAAACCCGAATTAGTATGAGGCTGAACCACCTGTAGATATAGTTTAACAAAAATATTAGATTGTGATTCTAAAGACAGAGGTTAAAATCCCCTTATCCACCGAGAGAGGCTCGCCAGCAACGAAGACTGCTAATCTCCGTGACCTTGGTTGGACCCCAGGGCTCACTCGGCCTGCTCCTAAAGGATAACAGCTCATCCATTGGTCTTAGGAACCAAAAACTCTTGGTGCAAATCCAAGTAGCAGCTATGCACTCCTCATCACTTATTATATCATCCAGCTTAGTCATTATCTTTTTACTATTAGCATATCCTATCTTTACTACCCTGGAGCCCCGCCCCCGAAACCCCAACTGGGCCGTTTCCCATGTTAAGACAGCAGTCGCCCTGGCCTTCTTCGTTAGCCTGATCCCCCTACTTCTCTTTCTTAACGAGGGCGCAGAAGCGATCATCACCTCATGAAATTGAATAAATACAATAACCTTCGACGTAAACATTAGCTTCAAATTTGACCACTACTCAGTTATTTTTGTCCCAATTGCCCTCTACGTCACTTGGTCTATTCTAGAATTTGCATCATGATATATACATGCAGACCCATATATAAACCGATTCTTTAAATACCTCTTAGTTTTCCTTATTGCCATAATTATTCTTGTAACAGCAAACAACCTCTTCCAACTTTTCATTGGTTGAGAAGGAGTAGGGATTATGTCATTTCTACTCATTGGCTGATGATACGGACGAGCGGATGCCAATACAGCGGCCCTTCAAGCCGTTGTATATAATCGGGTAGGTGACATTGGACTGCTATTCACAATAGCATGAATAGCAACCAACGCTAACTCCTGAGAGTTACAACAGATTTTTGTAGCAACGAAAGACCTGGATCTTACCCTACCGCTACTAGGCCTGATTGTTGCCGCTACAGGTAAGTCGGCCCAATTTGGTCTTCACCCTTGACTTCCCTCTGCTATAGAGGGTCCTACACCGGTCTCTGCCCTACTGCATTCAAGCACCATAGTCGTTGCCGGTATTTTTCTCCTAGTACGAACAAGTCCCCTCCTGGAAAATAACCAAACTGCCCTCACCACCTGCCTATGTCTAGGTGCCCTGACAACGCTATTTACAGCCACCTGTGCCCTAACTCAAAATGATATCAAGAAAATCGTAGCATTTTCCACATCAAGCCAACTCGGCCTAATAATAGTTACTATTGGTTTAAATCAACCTCAACTAGCCTTCCTCCACATTTGCACCCATGCCTTCTTTAAGGCAATACTATTCCTTTGTTCTGGCTCAATTATTCACAGCCTCAACGACGAACAGGATATCCGAAAAATAGGAGGCATACATCATCTTGCCCCCTTTACATCCTCCTGCCTCACTATTGGTAGTTTAGCCCTCACAGGCACCCCTTTCCTAGCAGGATTCTTCTCCAAAGATGCCATTATTGAGGCACTAAACACATCCCACCTAAACGCCTGAGCCCTGGTCCTAACCCTTCTGGCCACCTCATTCACGGCCATCTATAGTCTCCGCGTAGTGTTTTTTGTCTCAATAGGCCACCCACGATTTAACGCTATTTCCCCCATCAATGAAAATAACCCAGCGGTTATTAACCCCTTAAAGCGACTTGCATGAGGAAGCATTGTCGCTGGCCTCCTAATTATCTCAAACATCACCCCCCTTAAGACCCCTGTGATATCTATACCCCCCTTGCTCAAACTAGCTGCCCTTGTAGTTACAATCATGGGGTTACTCATTGCCCTCGAACTAGCAACACTCACCAACAAACAGTACAAAATTATACCTAACCTGGTTACCCACCACTTCTCCAACATGCTAGGCTTTTTCCCCTCAATCATTCACCGATTTACCCCCAAGCTAAATTTAGTTTTAGGACAGACACTTGCCAGCCAACTGATTGACCAAACTTGACTAGAAAAAGTCGGCCCCAAAGCAATCTCTTCATCAAATATTCCCCTAATTACAACAACAAGCAACACCCAACAAGGAATAATCAAGACATATCTCACCCTATTCCTTCTCACCCTAACCCTTGCTGCCCTATTATTTACCCATTAAACTGCCCGAAGGGTCCCCCGACTTAGTCCTCGAGTTAATTCCAACACAACAAACAAAGTGAGAAGAAGGACCCACGCACTAAGTACTAATATCCCTCCCCCTAACGAGTACATTAATGCAACCCCCCCAATATCACCTCGAAGGACAGACAGCTCACTAAGCTCATCAGCCGGCACCCATGAAGACTCAAATCACCCCCCTCAAAATACACTAGAAGCCACCGCCACCCCTACTAAGTATATCAACATATCACCTACAACAGGACCACTAACCCAACTTTCCGGGTAGGGCTCAGCGGCAAGTGCCGCCGAGTACGCAAACACGACTAATATCCCACCCAAATAGATCAAAAACAGCACCAACGATAGAAAAGGTCCCCCATGACCAACCAATACTCCACATCCTATGCCCGCCACAACTACTAACCCTAAGGCAGCAAAGTAAGGAGAAGGGTTAGAAGCAACTGCAACCAACCCTAAAACTAAACCAATTAAAAATAAAGACATAATGTAAGTCATAATTCCTGCCAGGACTTTAACCAGAACTAATGGCTTGAAAAACCACCGTTGTTATTCAACTACAAGAACCCACTAATGGCAAGTCTACGAAAGACACATCCCCTCCTTAAAATCGCAAACAATGCCCTAGTTGACCTACCCGCCCCCTCAAATATTTCAGTGTGATGAAACTTCGGCTCTCTCTTAGGACTTTGCTTAATTATTCAAATCCTCACAGGACTATTTTTAGCCATGCACTATACCTCTGATATTGCTACGGCTTTTTCTTCCGTCGCTCATATTTGCCGAGACGTAAATTACGGGTGATTCATCCGAAACCTTCACGCCAACGGTGCATCCTTCTTCTTTGTGTGCATCTATGCCCACATTGGCCGTGGACTTTACTACGGCTCATACCTCTATAAAGAAACATGAAACATCGGGGTAGTTCTATTACTTCTAGTTATAATAACTGCTTTCGTCGGTTATGTATTACCTTGGGGCCAAATGTCCTTTTGAGGTGCCACCGTTATCACCAACCTACTCTCTGCAGTACCCTACGTGGGTAACGCTCTTGTTCAATGAATTTGAGGTGGATTCTCAGTAGACAATGCAACCCTTACCCGATTCTTTGCCTTCCACTTTTTATTCCCCTTTGTAATTGCGGGCGCAACCATGGTCCACCTCCTTTTCCTTCATCAAACAGGCTCAAATAACCCCCTCGGCCTAAATTCAGACGCAGATAAAATAAGCTTCCACCCCTATTTCTCATATAAAGACTTATTAGGGTTCGCAGTACTTGTCATTGCCCTCACATGTCTAGCTTTATTCTCGCCCAACCTACTAGGAGACCCGGACAATTTCACCCCCGCCAATCCACTAGTCACTCCTCCCCACATTAAGCCAGAATGATATTTCCTCTTCGCGTATGCAATTCTACGCTCCATTCCCAACAAACTGGGGGGAGTTTTAGCTCTCCTAGCTTCTATCCTTATCCTGATACTAGTACCATTTCTACACACGTCTAAACAACGAAGCCTCACTTTCCGACCACTTACACAATTCTTGTTTTGAACCCTAATCGCAGACGTTATTATTCTCACTTGAATCGGAGGGATACCTGTATCACACCCATTCGTTATTATTGGACAAATCGCGTCCTTTTTATACTTTTTCCTTTTCCTAGTCCTCACACCACTAGCAGGCTACGCAGAGGATAAAGCACTTGAATGAGCTTGCACTAGTAGCTCAGCATCAGAGCCCTGGTCTTGTAAACCAGATGTCGGAGGTTAAAATCCTCCCTACTGCTCAAAGAAAGGAGATTTTAACTCCCACCCCTGGCTCCCAAAGCCAGGATTCTTAGTTAAACTATTCTTTGTAATATATGTATAATAATTTTATATACATATATGTATTATCAACATTAATTTATATTAACCATATCATATAGCATTCAAGTACATTCATGTTTTATCACCATATCTAGGATTTAACCATTCAAGTGTTACACGATAACGAAAGATTTACATAAAGTAAAACATTAAGATTCAACAGAAACTTATAAAAACCAGGCGAAACTTAAGACCTAACACAAAAATCCATAGGTTAAGTTATACCTTTATTCAAAATCCTATCAAACCCAAATATTTAATGTAGTAAGAGCCGACCAACAAGTCCATTTCTTAATGCCAACGGTTATTGAAGGTGAGGGACAATAATTGTGGGGGTTTCACATAGTGATTTATTCCTGGCATTTGGTTCCTACTTCAGGGCCATAAACTGTAAACCTCCCCATAAGTTCATCTCAGCAGGCATAGGTTAATGGTGGAAAACAATAGCGGGAGCGGCCACCATGCCGAGCGTTCTTTCCATAGAGCATATAGTTTTTTTTTTCTTTTTTCCTTTTCAATGGACATTTCACAGTGTATGAAATTTAATTAACAAGGTGGGAATCACCTTAGGAAGCAGAGGAAATAGTATGAGTGATCAAAAGTCTTTACAAAAGAATTACATATAAATATTTCAAGGACATAAAGTAGTGAAATTTAGTCGGAAGATATCTATATTACCCCCTTTTTGGCTTTTTCGCGTTAAACCCCCCTACCCCCCTAAACTCCTGAGATAACTAACGCTCCTGTAAACCCCCCGGAAACAGGAAAACCTCGAGTCGTTTTTATGGTTTCAAAATGTTTTTATTTACATTATTATAAGTTTTTTTTGATTATCTGATAAAATTTAATAAAAGTGTTAGGCGGGGCCCAACAAACCCCGCCTGCATAAAAAGTTAATCCTAGCTTAACTATCAATTCACCCATAAAAACATAAGATATTATACCCATAAACCCCTAAACCACAAGTACAATGTTAAATCCCAATGACATTAAACCCCCTAAGATGACTAATATTTATATACACAATTTCAAAAAACAGGAAGGTCCCGAGCCATTTTTTTTATGGTTTCAAAATGTTTTTATTTACATTATTATAAGTTTTTTTTGATTATCTGATAAAATTTAATAAAAGTGTTAGGCGGGGCCCAACAAACCCCGCCTGCATAAAAAGTTAATCCTAGCTTAACTATCAATTCACCCATAAAAACATAAGATATTATACCCATAAACCCCTAAACCACAAGTACAATGTTAAATCCCAATGACATTAAACCCCCTAAGATGACTAATATTTATATACACAATTTCAAAAAACAGGAAGGTCCCGAGCCATTTTTTTTATGGTTTCAAAATGTTTTTATTTACATTATTATAAGTTTTA